AGAACAACTCAAAAGATAAAGAAGTATCGTTAATCTCTTCATGCTCGTTCCAAGCTCGAAGTACAATTTGTACACATAAGAATCCCCTTCCATAGATGATTTCTTCATATAGATAGATATAGGATCTATGGGGCAATTACTTAGAAGTACTGTTTGTGCAACAGCCCTTCCTATCTGATAGAAAAGGATCTCATGATCCTGAACCGAGCTTACCTGGGATCGCAAATCCCAAGTTTTTCTATGAAGAGCGGATCGAATTGTATTAGTGTCTATAATGGATTTCTTCTGTGTAATACTAATTGATAGGGCCTCATTGGTAAGTGATACAAGATCTCGTACATCGGAACCCATGGTTATGGACCCGAATCCACTAGCATTCGTATGGAAGATTTTCTTTTCCAAAGGAAATCCCCGAGTATATGAAAGAGTGAAAAAGTGCTTTCGTTGTTGTGGAATAAGAAGCCTTCGTATCTTAATGCACGTATTGAATTTATTCGCAGCTATTAGACCGGGATCCACTTTTTTGGGAATATGAGTCGACGCAATAACAAGAATATTGCTATTGGAGGATCTTTCACAATCCCTGGAGAGATGGTTCACTAATAGACCGAGGGATAAGTAATTCGACGCATCCAGAGACAGATCATGAATGTTTGGAATCCATAGTATGCAAGGAGACATTGCTTTTGCTAATTCGAGTTGAAAGGTGATATAAAAGCGGTCTACCATATCCACCTCCTCATTCGTCATAGTTAGCAGCTCCCCATCAATATCAATATCCTCACTATCCTCACTATCATCAATATCCTCAATATCCTCACTATGATGAGTATGATGAGCACCACTATTATCAAAAATATCCTCACCATCACTATCATCATAAATATCCTCAAAAAATTGAGGCCTTTCATCCAGGAACTTGTTCGGAACTACTGTAATGAAAGGAAGATAGGAGTTTGTCGCTAGGTATTTGACCAAATAGGATCGTCCAGTTCCTATAGAACCTATCACTAAAATACCCCTAGAGGGGGATAGGCCTAAGCGGAGTGAAAAGGGTTTTCCATGAGATGGGAAATGAAAACTATTAGCCCCAAACGAGGTTTGTGAATAAGTGATTGTCTGATAATGCGCAAGGAATACTCGTCTTTCTGCTAAAGAGGGTCTATGAAACTCATAATTCATTAGATACTTTTTATGAATGTCAACTAAGTATCGTAAGTAAACCGATCCTGGTTGTTCAATCATTTGATAACTAGAACCATTCTTTGATAAATGATCACTATCAGTCAGACTCCATAGAATTTTATCAATCCTTTTTTCTTTCCTTAAGATGGAGAACTGAACCAAGAATTCTCTTTCGGCATCATCAATCGAATCAGTATTCGCGACCCAGGATTCGATCTTATCATCAATCCAACCACTGTTCACATTTTTTCTTTTTCTTAGTAATGAATAGATCTCTTTACTTGTACGACTTAGATGTCTCGTATTTCTCGAAAAAGTGATTCGATTGATGGGATTGGGTATGATACTTAGGAAATCGATGATATCAATGAGATTGATATTCCAATATTTCTTCTTAGAAGGTATTGATTTGACCCCATAAGCGGGACCACCACCCGATAGCATCTTGCCGCCAAAAGCCCGTATTTCTTCTAGAAAATATCCTAAAGCAGCTAGAAAGAGATTCTTTAACCAGAAAGAATTCAGTTCAGATGTAGGATACCTATCCAGAAGTTTTCGCAACTCAATCATGTATGATGGAATCATCAAAGATTTGATCTTTTCCAACTCTGTCTGTAACTCCCTAGAGGCTCGGGAAACAACGAGAAGATGTCTACGAACGATATATCCAGCAACAAGAAGAAGGAAAAGGATTGAATAGAGCAACTCCCGAACATTTGGTGATCCCGGAAATTCCCATATCAATGAAACGGGTGACTCATTATCTCGACGAAGCATTTCTTCGGACAGAAGAAGATTATGTAAACACTTACTCGAAATCTCGCTTATCAGATTCCTTTGTGGAAGAAGAATCTCCCGCAATTTGTTCTGAAGAATTGGCCATGATATATCTATATCTAATCTATCTATAATATCTTCAAAAAGGGATAACAATTTTTGACTGCTACTTAGTATCGCTATCCTCAATAGGTCTGAATTATATACTTTTTTGAAAGTATCTAAAAGAATGAAATTGAGATATTTGTACCCTGTCGAAGTAAAGAACCATGGCATATATGTTTGAAACATATTTGAGAGAGTTGAAAAAGCACTATAGGTTCTATACATCTGCCCTTCCTCAACGCATTTATTTAGATAAAGACTCCGTTTTTTCCTCTTTTCGGATGGTAATAAATATTTCTCAGAGTCAATCAAACCCATCTTTGAATTGAAATTGAGAAACTGATGCAAGTTCTTCCCTTCTGAATCAGATGGATTCATATCTGAAAGAGCTTGACAATAAATTCTTTCAAAATTGACTAATTGTCCCTCTCTTAGAGGTGTTCCAAAAATGTCTGCGATCGAGTAAAGAGCTCTACGAACGAATGGAGCGGATCGAATTGGAAAATGAAAAGATTTGTCCAAGTTATCCGGTTCGGCACCACTCGGCGGAAAATTCTTAGGTATGCATATCTTAGATACCTGTGACTCGATCGGTGAAATAGTATCTTTTTCCAAAAAAACATCTTTTTTTTTACCGACGTGCAAAGAAAATATTTTGTTGCGAATGAAAAAGATATTGAGGAATTGTCCATACGTAAGATCATAATTATTGATAGGGGTCCTTTCCACATAAAAAGGGAATCCTTTGTTACAATAGAACCAGAAGTGATGTGGATTATTCAAGAATCGAAGTCGATTTGCTTTATAAAAAGAGGATATCAATGAACTTCTATGAAATGGTTTCACGGGATTCAGCCAATTGTCTCGATCGTGGGATATCATTGAGAAATAGGAATCGGTCTTCTCAAAAGATTTCCTGCGATTTTTTCTAGTATGGAATGAGTCAATCATCCACTTCGGTATCTTATTGAACAAAAACGGTGATACTCTTCCTCCATTGATCAAGAATTTCGATTTTTGGGAAGTATCATGATCATCCAATAAGAAGGGTTTCAATTTATTCAAATGAACGATTTGAAGACCTATTGATTCTAACAACTGATTGAAGCGTTGATCAGTTGGACCCTTCAACTCATAGATGTGGATCTCGGACCTATGAATGGGGCTATTCCCGATACTCACAAAGAAAAAAGGAAGTGACCTAAACAAAAAGAAAAGAAGCGACTTGGACAAATTGGACAAATAGGACAAAAGGGGAAGTAACTTCGACAAAAGGAAACGAAGTGACTTAGAAGGATCTTTTTTGTCGAAAAATTCCGACCAATACCAATCAATTTTTTCGATAACCTCAGACCAATCAATCAAATATTGATTAATACCTAATCGATCGAAGACTACTTGAAAACGGCTCTTCTGCTCAGAAACGAAATGTTCCAAATCCTCCTGGAAACTCTTGCTCCCATTGGACCATTTGTATCTATATGCATCAGGATCCCGATTCATGGATCTCTCGCTTCGAGAAATAAGAGGATCGAACCATTTCTTATGACTCTTTTTCAAATTCGAGAAATGTTGGTTGATCGTAAATTTCCTTTGAGTTCTCTGATTCAGAGTATCATTTCCTATTTGATCCCTTTGAATTCCGTATTCGAAGTTGCAATCGGATCTATTCATTAAAAAGAATCGATTTGATACATTTCTTATGTACCCATGGATGCTATATTGGATTGGAATCAGATTTTGGATCAATCTATGTTGATTGAATGCCTTCAGTATGGTGTTGATAGCAAATACCACTCTTTTTGGTTTTGGATCTTCCAAAGCATTCCCGCAGGAGATCTGGACCCCTTTTTTTCTGATCCTTCGATAAAAAGATTCATTTTCTTCAGAAAACATAGGAGGTAGAACCAATAAAGATTTCTTTGTCGATTCATCCCTGGAGTTGAATACCTCGTTCAAGAATTTTTTTTGATCCAATCCGCAGGAATCAATAGAAAAGGCAAAACCCTTATGATACACCAGATCCGGCTCGGTTATTGATAGAGTGAATAGATCTGCCACTCCTTGAAATCTCTCTTCTGATTCAAAATCGTGGCGCCCCACGTATCCTCCCCTCTTCCGGTCATGGAATAGATGAAATAAATCAAAAAATGGATTTTGGTTCAAGAATGAAATCTTGTTGGAACTGCCCATATCCGGTTCATCCTTCGGAACCCTATCACATCCCGGATTTGATGCAATAGGATGAATTGTGACGGTATTTTGTAAATACGCAATTATCTTGAATATATCAATGATTTCTTTTTTTTCCGATCGCCGGGATGGGACAAAAGAAAGATCTTGTTGTTTCTTCAATAATTTCTGATCTCTGGTGGACCTCTTAGTAGGATTCGAACCCAGATGAAGTTCTGACCATCTGTCAGAGAAAAAAGAACGAATTGATCTTGTAGGATTCCCAAGAAATTCTTCGATTTCTTCCGGAAGCGGATGATTATTCATCTGCTTCTCACGTTCCGTGAATAGCCGGGACATTGAGGAATCTCCAGAAAGGCTTTTCGGGAATCGGTCTGATTCTATCTCTGCTCCTTCCGTTTGAAGAAAGGAAGGATCCCAAAGAATCGACCCTTCTTTTTGAATCTCTCTTTGATTGATCCATGTGTGATATTCCGAATCCTTATTACGAATGGAATCGAAATGATCTATGGATTGATCAAAAGATCCTTTCAATTGGCTAGAATCCCTTACTTGAACGAAATTAGATCTTGTGGAATCATATTGCATATTTGACGATACATTCCATACCTTGCTAAACAAGCGAAAAAACCGATCCTTGTTTATCAACCACACATTGTCTAAGCAAATCCAATTCTCTCTCGACACCTTCCTAAAGAAATCTGATTCGTGCGGATTCTTCTTCCAACTAACGAAGAGATCTTGGCGGAATTGCCACATATGAAATTGAATACAATTTTGCAGCAAAGAAATACCACACTTGTTTCTCGAGAAGAGATGGGAAAGATGCTCAATATCATTTGATTGAATAGTTGACCCAGCTCCTTGTTGTTTGAAGAAACCCTCCACTTCAATTGGTCTTTTTTCACGAAAAGAAGACATAAGATAACAAATCCAGTGTTTCACTAAGATTTCAAATAGCTGTCCCGAATTCAAGTTGATTATGTTTCGCTTATTTCTCGGAGAAAGACGATCAAACAATTCCCAATCATGGTCCTTGCGGATCCGATCATCCGTATAGGAAACAAAAGAAGACTCCAGATATTTGATATCTTTCTCTTTGAATGAGATCTCAATTACAGCCAGGGTTTCATTAGATATCTTACAAATAGAATCCCTCTTTTTTCCGACCCGGTTCCTCCACCACCGCGAACCCCAGTTAGATTCAGGCATGATACACTTTTTCGTTTTAGTTATTGGGAGAACCCAAGTACTCTCTTTCGGATCCATGAAACAACTCTCAGAGATCTTTTTCCCTTTTGGAAGATACAGGAGCGAAACAATCAACCTATTGATAGACCCAAAAGATTTTTCCAATGGAGCATTTCTGGGTCCAAAGGAATTCCTAGGCAGAAGCCCCATCAAATATAGATTTTTTCTTTCGACCATTTCTCGATTATGCATGCGATAGAGAAGGACCACTACTACAAGCAGTACTAGACCTTTGGTCGTCAATACTGCACCTTTGACTAGACCCTTGATCGTCAGTACTGCCCCTTTGATCGTGAAATACCGATTGCTTCTTGACCCCTGTGAATCGCGTGAGAGTAAACTCCTCCAAATTAGGGGGTCGAAGAGTTTCATAAAACGTTCTTGCTCGAAAAAAATAGAAACGATAGTTCTAACTGAATCGACTTGGGTCCACGAATCTAACAAATCGTGAGAGTTCTTGACCTCTCTTAACATCTCTCTCAATTCGAAGATCCAGGGTTGAAATGGATCTTGTTGTGAAATTTTATGCTTCATTTTGAGTGCCTCCCCATTATAAATATTGAATATAAAGTAAAAGAAAATAGGTTTCCATTTCTTTAGGTAATCTCCGATACGATAGTTCTTTCTTCTATGATATTTCTTTATGATATTTCTTTTACAATATTTCTTTCTTTATTCTATGATAATCCCCCTTATGCATCCATGGCTGAATGGTTAAAGCGCCCAACTCATAATTGGCAAATTTGCGGGTTCAATTCCTGCTGGATGCACGACAACGGGAATGTTCAATACGTCTATTGGAATTGGCTTTGTATCAATGGAATCTCATCATCCATACCAATTCGTTATGTGTTATGTATGGTATATTCATATCATAAGTATAGAAACAGTTAGAGGGAGAATTCTTATCGAAACTGGAACTCATAGGGAAGAAAATAGATTTATGGATAAAATTCAATATGCAGTATTTACAGAAAAAACTGTTCGGTTATTGAGGAAGAATCAATATACTTCTAATGTCGAATCAAAGTCAACTAGGACAGAAATAAAGCGTTGGGTCGAACTCTTTTTTGGTGTCAAGGTAATAGCTATGAATAGTCATCGAATCCCGGGAAAGAGTCGAAGAAGGAGACCCCTTAGAGGGCATAAAATGCATTACAAACGTATGATTATTACGCTTCAAGCGGGTTATTCTATTCCATCTATTAGCTTAGAAAGAAAAGAAATGAATTTCACTCAAAATACTTCATAACACGGCGATACATTTATATAAAACTTCTACCCCGAACACGCGAAATGCAACTGTTGGAATTCAAGTGAAATCCAATCCACGAAACAATTTGATCTCTGGACAGCGTCGTTGTGGTAAAGGTCGTAATGCCAGAGGAATCATTACCTCAAGGCATAGAGGGGGAGGTCATAAACGTCTATACCGTAAAATAGATTTTCAACGAAATAAAAAAGACATATCTGGTAGAATCGTAACCATAGAATACGACCCTAATCGAAATGCATACATTTGTCTCATACACTATGGGGATGGTGAGAAGAGATATATTTTACATCCCAGGGGGGCTCTAATTGGGGATACCATTCTTTCTGGTACAGAAGTTCCTATCTCAATGGGAAATGCCCTACCTTTGAGTGCGGTTTGAACTATTAATTTACGTAATTGGAAGTAACCAATTAGGTTTACGACGAAACCTAGAAATCGATCACCCACCCAAATTGAGTACCTCTACGGGATAGACCTCAACAGAAAACTGAAGAGTAACAACAGCAAGTGATTGAGTTCAGTAGTTCCTTATAGAAAATTATTGACTCTAGAGATATGGTAATATGGAGAAAACATAATTGTTTGAAGCACCGACAGAACCGGAAGCGCCCCTTGTTTCAAAGAGAGGAGGACGAGTTATTCACATTTCATTTGATGGTCAGAGGCGAATTGAAAGCCAAGCATTGAGAATTCGACCCCCGGGGGAAAAGTAGAGATGTCTCCTACGTTACCTGAAATATGTGAAAGTTTTGACGTAATTTGATAGAGTCATTCGGTCTGAGTGCTACATGAAAAACATAAGCCAGATGAAGGAACAGAGAGACCTAGGATGTAGAAGATCATAACATGAGTGATTCGATTCGGCAGATTTTTGGACTCCTTTATCTCAACTCCTATGGTACTTCATCATACGATTTATATAAGATAGGATCCATCTACCTAGATATCATCACATACATCCAGAAAGCCGTATGCTTTGGAAGAGGCTTGTACAGTTTGGGAAGGGATTTTGATTGATCAATAGGAAGAATCTACTTCAACCGATATGCCCTTAGGCACGGCCATACATAACATCGAAATCACACTTGGAAAGGGGGGACAATTAGCGCGAGCTGCGGGTGCTGTAGCGAAACTGATAGCAAAAGAGGGTAAATCAGCCACACTCAAATTACCATCTGGAGAGGTCCGTTTGATATCCAAAAACTGTTCAGCAACAGTCGGACAAGTGGGTAATGTTGGGGTGAACCAGAAAAAATTAGGTAGAGCCGGATCTAAGCGTTGGCTAGGCAAGCGTCCTGTAGTAAGAGGGGTCGTTATGAACCCCGTAGACCATCCCCACGGGGGTGGGGAAGGGAGGGCCCCGATTGGTAGAAAAAAACCCACAACCCCTTGGGGTTATCCTGCGCTTGGAAGAAGAAGTAGAAAAAGGAATAGATATAGTGATAGTTTGATTCTTCGTCGCCGTAGTAAATAGGAGAACATTGAAAATCAAAATTGAAAATCAAATAGGTCTCTTTGTCCTTACAAAATAAAATAAAGTCTTTACAAAAAAAAAGATAGGAGTAAGTAGCCGTGACACGTTCACTAAAAAAAAATCCTTTTGTAGCTAATCATTTATTGAGAAAAATTGAGAAGCTCAACATAAGGGCAGAAAAAGAAATAATCATAACTTGGTCCCGGGCATCTACCATTATACCCATAATGATCGGCCATACAATTGCTATTCATAATGGAAAAGAGCATTTGCCTATTTATATAACAGATAGTATGGTAGGTCACAAATTGGGAGAATTCGCACCTACTCTGACTTTCCGGGGGCATACGAGAAGTGATAAAAAATCTCGTCGTTAATGTTAATAAAGTGAATATAGGTGCTCATCCTTTATTGATGAGAGGTGAACCTTATGATAAAGATAGAACCAGAGGTAGAAGTATACGCCTTAGGTCAACATATACCTATGTCTGCTCACAAAGCGCGAAGAGTAATTGATCAGATTCGGGGGCGCCTCTATGACGAAACACTTATGATACTAGAACTCATGCCGTATCGAGCACGTTATCCGATTTTTCAATTAGTTTCTTCCGCTGCAGCAAATGCTGCTCACAATCGGGGTTTCAACAAAACGTCTTTAATTATTAGTCAAGCCGAAGTGAACGAGGGTACTATTGTGAAAAAGTTAAAACCTCGAGCTAAAGGACATAGTTATCCGATAAAAAGGCCTACCTGCCATATAACTATTGTATTGCAAGATATATCCAAAGAGAGAAAGTTTGCCATATGGTCAAAAAAAGGGGGATGGATATATAAAGAGCTGTTTATAGATATTCAAGAGAGGTATCACTATATGCTATACAATATGATAAATCAGGACAGAATGATATGGGCTAATAGCAAGCGCGAGGCCATATGGGACAAAAAATAAATCCACTAGGTTTCAGGCTTGGTACAAGCCAAAGCCATCATTCCCTTTGGTTTGAACAACCAAAATATTATTTTGAGGGACTCCAGGAAGATAAAAAAATACGGGATTCTATTCAGAATTTTTTACAAGAAAATATGAGAATATCCGCCGGTGTCGAGGGAATTGGACGTATAGAGATTCAAAAAGGCATCGACCTGATCCAGGTCATTATATATATGGGATTCCCAAACTTATTAAAAGAGGAGAAATCTCAAGCAATTAAAGAATTACAGAGCAATGTACAAACAATATGTAACTCTCTCAATTCTCTAAACCGAAAAGTTAACATTGCAATAATAAGAATTAAAGAACCTTATGGACACCCTAAAATTCTTGCAGAATATCTAGCCGAACAATTAAAGAATAGAGTTCCTTTTCGAAAGGCCATACAAAAGGCTATTGAATTAACTGAAAAAACAGGGACAAAGGGAATTCAAATCCAAATCGCAGGACGTATTGAAGGAAACGAAATTGCACGTGTCGAATGGATTAGAAAAGGTAGGGTTCCCCTGCAAACCATTCGAGCGAAAATTGACTATTGTTCCTATACAATTCGAACTATTTATGGAGCACTGGGCATCAAAATTTGGATATTTACAGACGAGCGGTAATGGCCCTTTGATTATCTTTACCTTCTATCCAATCTATCTGGAAATGAAAGAAAGAATGGAACACAAAAATAATGAAGGAGTTTGTTATTTTTTCGTTCAATAAAAAAAAAACAGAGAAATTAGAATTCTTCGAGTCTAATTTGAATTCTAAAGGGGTTTTGAATAAAAAATTGATTGAATTTTTGGTAGAATTGCTATGCTTAGTGTGTGACTCGTTGGTTTTTTTTGAGATTTAGGTTAGGATTAAAAGGGGGACTAGCCCGTAGTATCAACTAATAATTATAGAACTAATATAATAACCAACCCATTGCTTCCTATTATCTGGATCTAAGGAACCAGTCACTATATGATGAATCGATCATATCGTTGTAGCAACTGAAAAAAAAAATATTTTTGACATAAGATACAAAAAGAAATCAATCAGATCAGAAAGTTGTAAAGCAAAAAGGGATACGGATAATATGGAAGGGTGAGAGAAAAAAAAAAAAAAGAAAATATTAATGATATATAATTCCAATATGATGTATGGTCTATGAATCATCTCATAAAAAAAAAGGCAATGTAATAAAGCATAGATATAGATTCGTCCAGAATTAGTAATTAGATTAGATGCATGCATCTAATTCATAAGAAAAAAAAAAAGAGCCCCGAGTCAATAAAGACTGAGGAGATTGGCTCAGGAACACATGAAATTAGAAGCTCTATTGCAAAGTTTGGACCTAGCCATTAATTGAGAAGCGGTGGGAACGACAGAACCTGTGACTCCAAAGGATTCTATTGAAAACGAATCCTAATGATTCATTGGGTGGGATGGCGGAACGAACCAAGAATCAATTCATTTATTCTGAGAGGTCATGGGATGACCCTACGAATAAAAGATATAATAGATTAAAAGAGTCAATATTCGCCCGCGAAAGATTATTGGAATTATTGCTAAGTTTTGGGCCGATTTCCTCAATCAATTTTCTTTTTTGCATTATACTTTAATAAAAAACAAAAAAAAAAATATTTCATTTCAATAGAAATCAACTTCGAATTTTCTATACATAGACAAGCAGGGTATAACAATTTCTACGTGAGAGATTCGATCTCAAAAAATCCCCAGATTTCCTAATCATTAGCCCCGCAGAGCTTTGGTTCACATTTTGCTATTCCTAAGCTAGATTGACGAGCCAACTATTCAAGCCGTCTCTCTTCTTATGAGCTCGGCGAAAGCTAAATGATATGGGCAGACTCTGGTATCAAGAATTTTTGGTAATTTTTTTTTTTTTCTCGTTTCATTCGCGAGGAGCTGGATGAGAAGAAACTCTCATGTCCGGTTCTGCAGTAGAGATGGCATTGAGAAAGAACCATCAACTATAACCCCAAAAGAACCAGATTCCGTAAACAACATAGAGGAAGAATGAAGGGAATAGCTTCTCGAGGCAATCGTATTTGTTTCGGTAGATACGCTCTTCAGGCACTTGAACCTGCTTGGATTACATCTAGACAAATAGAAGCGGGCCGAAAATCAATGACACGATATGCGCGTCGTGGTGGAAAAATATGGATACGTATATTTCCCGACAAACCTGTTACAGTAAGACCCACCGAAACACGCATGGGTTCGGGGAAAGGCTCTCCCGAATTTTGGGTATCTGTTGTTAAACCAGGTCAAATACTTTATGAAATGGGCGGAATATCAGAAATGGTAGCCAGAGAAGCGATTACAATAGCTGCGTCCAAAATGCCTATACAAACACAATTCATTATTGCGGGATCGGAATGTGTAACCAAAATAAAGGGACCTTCGTGATGAAAAAACAACTTAGGTTTTTTACTTTTTTTATGAACAAAAAATATTTCTTCCTTTTTTTTCATGCAAAGGGCAAAGAAAAAAAATGATTCAAACTCAAACCCATTTAAATGTAGCAGACAACAGCGGGGCTAGAGAATTAATGTGTATTCGAATCATAGGAGCTAGTAATCGACGATATGCTCATATCGGTGACGTTGTTGTTGCTGTAATCAAAGAAGCAGTTCCCCACACGTCTCTACAAAGATCAGAAGTGATCAGAGCTGTAATTGTCCGTACATGTAAAGAACTCAAACGTGACAACGGTATGATAATAAAATATGATGACAATGCGGCAGTTGTCATTGACAAAGAAGGAAATCCAAAAGGAACTCGAGTTTTTGGTGCGATCGCTCGGGAATTGAGACAGTTGAATTTTACGAAAATAGTTTCATTAGCTCCTGAAGTATTATAAATACCTACTATTACTACTAGATGAGACTATGATTTAGTAGGGTATCTGAAAAAGATTCAACGAAAATGACTTGACTTTGTAGAATTGATTAGTAGATTGTGTCTCACGCATATACCTTAAAAAAAAAAAAAAAAGAAAGTAGAACATGTTGATTAGATGAAAATTCGGAGGCACTAATAATTTGAGTCATGGGCAAGGATACTATTGCAGACCTAATAACGGCTATACGGAATGCTGACATGGATAAAAAGAGAACGGTTCGAGTTGCATCTACGAAAATTACCGAAACCATTGTGAAAATACTTCTACAAGAAGGCTTTATTGAAAATGTAAGAACACATCGAGAAAGTCATAAAAATTTCTTGGTTTCAACGCTGCGACATAGAAGAAATAGGAAAGGCCCATATAGAACTATTTTAAAACGTATTAGTCGACCCGGCCTACGAATCTATTCCCACTATCACAAAATTCCTAGGATTTTAGGAGGGATGGGGATTGTAATTCTTTCCACTTCTCGAGGTATAATGACAGACCGAGAGACTCGATTAGAAAGAATAGGGGGAGAAATTTTGTGTTATATATGGTAATCTTTCTGGTATCCGCGGATAAGGAACTCCCTAACTTAAAACTTAAGTTTTTTTTTTTGAAAAAAGGGATAGGTATATAGAATGAAAGAAAAAAAAATCGACTTACCAAGGTTTAATCACTGAATCACTTGAAAATGGTATATTTCGAATTCATTGTAGATAATGAAGATCTGATCCTGGGTTATCTTTCAGGAAGGATACGAGGTACTTTTATACGAACACTACCGGGGGATAGGATCAAAATTAACATAAATAGTTATGATTGAACGAGGGGACACATAATTTATAGACTCAGGAATAAAGATTCAAACGATTAGGCGGCTCTCGAAGATCCCGTTCGTTGGAACACAATTCGAAGTTCAAAATACATTTCAAGAAACTTATTTTCTTCTAAAGAGTAGATTCCTAATCCAGGCAAGGAAAAAGAAATTATGAAAATAAGGGCCTCTGTGCGTAAAATTTGTGACAAATGTCGACTAATCCGTAGGCGGGGCCGAATTATAGTAATTTGTTCCAATCCTAGGCATAAACAGAGGCAGGGATAATCTTTCTAAAAAAAGACTCTACAAGGTACCCAATGCACAAATGAAAGGATCTGTTTTGACATGAAATGGATATCTCCGTATATCTCTGACTCATATTTATGAGATGATAAAATATGGCAAAACCCATACCAAGACCAAGAATTGGTTCGCGTAGGAATGGACGCATTGGTTCACGTAAGAGTGGACGTAGAATACCAAAAGGAATTATTCATATTCAAGCGGGTTTCAACAATACCATTGTAACGGTTACAGATATACGGGGTCGGGTGATTTCGTGGTCCTCCGCCGGTACTTGTGGATTCAGGGGCCCAAGAAGAGGGACACCCTTTGCCGCTGAAACCGCGTCAAAACACGCTATTCGTAAACTAGTAGATCGGGGTATACAACGAGCCGAAGTCCGGGTAAAAGGACCAGGTCTCGGAAGAGAGGCAGCAGTACGAGCCATTGGTGTAAGTGGTATAAAATTCATGTCTATCAAAGACCTAACCCCTATCCCACACAATGGGTGTAGACCTCCTAAAAAAAGACGCATATAGAAACAAAAATTGAACATCTTTCAAGAGAAATAAATGATTCAATGATTTGATCAACAAATATTACTATGCTTCGAGAGGAAGTAGCAGTATCTACTCGGACACTACAGTGGAAGTGCGTTGAATCAAGAATAGACAGTAAGCGCTTTTATTATGCCCGTTTTGTTCTATCTCCGCTTATGAAAGGCCAAGCCGATACAATCGGCATCGCGATGCGAAGGGCTTTGCTTGGAGAAATAGAAGGAACATGTATAACACATGCAAAATCTGAAAAGATACCACACGAATATTCTACCATAGTCGGTATTGAAGAATCAGTACATGAAATTTTAATGAATTTGAAAGAAATTGTATTGGGCAGTAATCTCTATGGAACATGCGACGCATCTATTTGCGTCAAGGGCCCTGGAAACATAACAGCTAAAGACATCATCGCACCGCCTTTTGTGGAAATCATTGATACTACACAGCATATAGCTAGCCTGACAGAACCAATCAATTTGTGTATTGGATTACAAATCGAGAGGAATCGAGGATATCATATGAAAACACCAAATAACGCTCAAAAGGGAAGTTATCCTATAGATGCAGTATTCATGCCTGTTCGAAATACGAATCATAGTATCCATTCGTATGGAAATGAAAAAAATGAGATGCTTTTTCTCGAAATATGGACGAATGGAAGTTTAACTCCTAAAGAAGCACTTCATGAAGCCTCCCGTAATTTGATTGATTTATTTCTTCCTTTTCTACATGCGGAAGAACAAGACATAGATTTAGAGGACAATCAAAGGGGGGTTACTTTACCCTTTTTTACCTTTCATGATGGTTTGACTAAACTAAAAAAAAATGAAAAGGCGTTGAAATCTATTTTTATTGACCAACCAGAATTGCCTTCCAGGACCTATAATTGCCTCAAAAGGTCCAATATACATACATTATTAAACCTTTTGAATAAGAGCCAAGAGGATCTCCTGAAAATGAAACATTTTCGAATAGAAGATGTAAAAGAGATAGTGACCGTTCTACAAAAAAAAACATTTCGTAAAAAATTTCCCGAAGAATAAGCTTTCAATTTGAAAATGAAAAATCCGTTGGACAGATTTCCTCTTTTTTTTTATTTGTATTTTCTTTTCTAAAGAAAAATTTCATCAATTTTGAGTCTTCAGTAAGATCTGTATATTCGGAATAGATCCAGAATTCAATTGAAAAAATCTTTGTATCTA